TATTCAAACAACTATTCAAAGTTCCTAGAGCTCTTTGTAAGGCTTGTTGCAAAACTTGTTGTCGGACCTGATTAATTGCTCTTTGTTTTTCAAAAAAAAGAGTTTCATTTTTGTAATTTTCTAATCGTTCCAAACTATTGCAAGTAGCATTAATCAAATTTACTTTTTCTCGTTCTATCTCAGAGTATCCATTCGTTCGATACTCATCTGCTTCGATTTCCACTTTCCGTAATCTAACCCGAGCTCTTTCGAGCTGTTCAATGGCTCCTCTACGTAATTCTTCTGAATTTCGAATAGTACTCAAGATCCTCTGTTTTCGCTTATCTAATAAATCATTTAATGAAAGTAGATTATCTTTCCATTCATTTCACAACTATCATATCTCTTCCCGAACCAAACATGAATCTTTCGATTCATTTGGCTCTCACGCTCAATTGTTTCTTTTATCTTTTCTTTGATTGATGAGCATTCCCATATCTTTGAACGAAATGAGCCTATCCTCTATTTCCTATTTGTATTCAAAGATATCGAAACTGATCTAACATCAGAATTTTATAAGGACTCTTCAGACCAGACAAAAAAGAAAAAATTGTCAGCAAAGTTGTTTCTTTATTTGTTCTTTATTTACAACTTATTTACAAAAAGAAAAAAAAAGATTTTATATAAAGAAAAAAGAATTATATTCTTTCTTCTTTATATGCTATGATTATGATAAATTATATCAAAATTCTAATAGAATAGAAATAGAATTGAATATAATTCTGAACTTCATTATCATTATTATTAGATTATTAGAATGAGATTTCGATTTTTTTCATCCAAAAAATTCTCTTTTTTATATTTTATATAAATACATTTTATAAAAATATTTTATACAAATACAATACATAGGTCGTCGATTCGGCAGTGGATAAAAAAGGGGGGGACCCATCTTTGGGACCCATCTTTCCAGTTAATGGTTCAAATAATTTTATCCATATGAGTGTTCTACATCGGATAAATTCCCAATTATTTTATCATTTTTAAACCTTTTTGGTACTAACGTAGCGGTAGAAAGAGTACCATGCTATGCTGTGCCTGGACTTCAAACAATTTATCTTTAACCATGTAAAAGACCTCAACATTATTGGTTGATAGAGAAGAGAATCAAAGTTCATTTACCAATTAGTCACGAAATGCTATGGTTCTTACATATGATTTCTGAATTTTCTGAATGAAATCCAATTCCGAAGTAATTCGTCGAGATTGTGCACCCTTTGTTCCTATTTCTGCTATAAAAAAAGAATACATAAATAGAAAGAACGTGCAGCCGGTGAAATCCAACTTATTTTTGAAATACACAACTCGCACACACTCCCTTTCCAAAAAAAATCAATACACCCAGCACTACGCTTAGATTTATTGGATTTGTTGCTAAAATATCGGTATTAAACTCGAAACTCCCAGCGGATGGCCAGTGCCCCGCGAAAACAAAAGAATCGGTTATATTTTTCATATGCTCTCCCCTTATAGATAGTACTAACAAAGAACAGAGTTCTTTTTGTATCACTCCGCTTATTATTCTTAATGTAATTTGAAAATTCTCAAATTTCTTAGTTATGGTTATGTTTTTTTATTCTTTTTTTTTTACATTTTTATTCTACGATGAAATTAAACATTAAACAAAAGGATTTGCAAATAAAAGAGCTAATGCCACGACCAGTCCATAAATTGTTAAAGCTTCCATAAAAGCCAGACTAAGCAATAAAGTACCTCGTATTTTACCCTCTGCTTCTGGTTGTCTCGCAATACCTTCTACGGCTTGGCCCGCAGCAGTACCTTGACCAACCCCAGGTCCGATAGAAGCAAGTCCTACAGCCAATCCAGCAGCAATAACGGAAGCAGCAGAAATAAGTGGATTCATGGTAAGTTCCTCGCACCAAAAAAAGAAATGGTTAATGATACAACCAACCAATGAATTAGTACTTATTCTTTTTATACTTCTACTTTTACTATTTACTTTAGTACACTTATTTTTTATTTTTTGATCTTTATCACTAAAATATATCGGGTTGAAGTAGCTAAAAGCTCCAAATGGAACTCAGAATATTAATGAATTGTCAGAACTACTTCGATATACCGTTTTTCCTTTCTACCTTATGTAAATAGATATGTATACGGTTTTAGTCATTGCGTTTCATTGTTTATAAACTATTCTATTCTTTCTCTTTCATTTTTCATTAAATTCAAAATCACAGACAAAATAGAAAAAGGACTGATATGGGAATCCATCTAAATGCAGTGGGCTAGAAAAAAAGAGATAGGGGTAATTACTATCTAATAATTACTATCTAACTAGTAAATAACATATACTTTTATTCTTCTATAACGTAAATCACCTGCACTTTTTATTCTATTAAATCGTATTCTGGAACCATTGAAACATACACAAGGATTGATACTCATAGGCATTACCATATATGTAGTAGGATCCCCAACCCTTCTTTATCTTCCAAATTCTGCAATATCATCTATCTTTCTTCATATATACATGCATGTAGCTATTTGCATTTTATTCTTCAACCCAGTGGATTATATTGAACCCCCCGCATTGCTTGAATTGGGATAAGCTTCAAAAAAGACTATTTCGAAAGTTAGTTAATGATGACCCTCCATGGATTCACCTATATAAGCCGCAGCCAAAGTTGCAAAAATAAGAGCTTGAATACCACTTGTAAATAATCCAAGAAACATGACAGGTATAGGAACTACTGAAGGCACTAAAGAAACAAGAACAACAACCACTAATTCATCAGCCAATATATTCCCGAAAAGTCGAAAACTAAGAGATAAAGGTTTTGTGAAATCTTCTAGAATATTAATTGGTAAAAGTATTGGAGTTGGTTGAATGTATTTCCCGAAATATCCCAATCCTTTTTTGCTAAGACCCGCATAGAAATATGCCACTGACGTGGGTAAAGCTAAAGCAACAGTAGTATTTATATCATTCGTGGGCGCAGCTAACTCCCCATGAGGTAACTTTATGATTTTCCAAGGTAAAAGAGCACCTGACCAGTTAGAAACAAAAATAAATAGGAACATCGTTCCTATAAAAGGAACCCAAGGACCATACTCCTCTCCAATCTGAGTTTTGCTCAAGTCTTGAATAAATTCAAGGACATATTCGAAGAAATTCTGACCGTCGGTCGGAATGGTTTGTGGATTCCGAATAGCTATGATGACTGAACCTAATAAGATAGCAATTACAACCCAAGAAGTGATAAGTACTTGGGCATGAATTTGTAAACCTCCTATTTGCCAATAGAAATGTTGGCCTACTTCTACACCTGATATATCGTATAACCCTTTGAGTGTTTTAATGGAACATGGTATAACATTCATATTGTCCTCTAACAGAAATTGAACTTCAAAAAAGTAATTATTTTGATTCAACCATCTCTTTCTAAATTCATCTATGTTCATTCATGAATTTAAGTTATGAATCGTATATTTCGGATACCGAGAAATCACATAAAAAAAATACCAATCATTTTATCTTTTAAATATTATTCAATAGTCAAAACATAGTTCAAACTCCAAAAGATGCAAACCAAAAAAGTAACAATCAAAGAGAGTTAACCAAAAACAAACTAATCTTATTCTTTCTTCTTCGTAATGATAAGAGATAAGATAATTAACCATTTTTTATATCTTTTATATAACTAGAATGGCCCTCACAAATTGCAGATACTAATTTGGTAAGAATCAATCGAATCGAAGCTATAGCATCATCATTGGCCGGAATAGAAATATCTGCAAGATCTGGGTCACAATTTGTATCGATTAAACAAATCGTCGGAATACCCAAAATGACACATTCTCGAAGAACCGTATATTCTTCTTGTTGATCAATGATAATTACAACATCGGGCAATCCCGTCATATATTTGATCCCACCCAGATATGCTTGCAAGGTAGATAACTTTCTCTTCAACATTGCTGCATCTCCTTTGGGAAGACGATTGAGTTTCCCCATCTTTTGTTCTGCTCTTAAGTCCCTGAACTTCTGAAGTCTTGTTTCTGTAGTAGACCAATTCGTTAACATACCACCAAGCCATTTTTTATTAACATAATGACATCGAGCCCTTATTGCTGCTGATGCTACTAAATCCGCTGCTTTCTTTTTGGTGCCAACGATTAAGAATTTTTTTCCCCTACTTGCTGCATCAAAAACTAAATCGCAGGCTTCTGATAAAAAACGAGCAGTTATAGTAAGATTTGTAATATGAATACCTTTACGCTTTGCAGAGATGTAAGGAGCCATTCTAGGATTCCATTTATTAGTACCATGACCAAAATGAACTCCCGCTTCCATCATTTCTTCCAAATTGATGTTCCAATATCGTCTTCCCATTTTCCCACACTTTCTCTTTTTATTTTTTTTTTTCAAAGAGATTCAGTACCCTGTGAAATAAATAATTGTTCCGACGGAACCTTCTACCAGGATTGACCATTGATCTACGACCCAAACCATGAATTTCATTATTTATTTTTTATTTCATTGATTACGAAATCCATAATCGGACCAGAGAGTTAAAGTAAAAAGAATGAACCTCTTGTTAGGAATTAGTAAATTACATTACGTAAATGATTGGTCTGATGTCTCATTTGGGGCACAAGAACAAAATAATTCTCTATGGTGTAACAAAATATCTCTCATTTCCAACTCGAATAGATTCTTTCTTTTGATTTTCAAATGAATGTTTTTGTCTTGCTTTGAACGATGTACTAATTTGTTGAATCCGGTACCAACCGGTATAATCCCCCCCAGAACAACGTTCTCTTTCAGGCCTTTCAACCAATCAATACGACCTCGTAGAGCAGCTTTTGCTAAAACTCGAGCAGTTTCTTGAAAACTCGCTTCGGATATGAAACTTTGAGTATTCAGAGATGACTTCGTTATTCCCAATAAGATTGCCCGATAACAGATCGCTTCGTCCAAAACGCGCCCTGCTCGCTCTGCTCGCAACAATCCAATAAATTCCCCAGGTAAAAAAACATTAGACATTCCATCTTCTGAAACCAAAACTCTTGATGTTACTTGACGTACAATAATCTCTATATGTCTATTATGGATCTGTACCCCCTGGGATCGATAAACCTTTTGGATCTTATTAACCAAAGAGATACGACTTTGGGCTATGGTTAGTTCAGCTCCAATAAAAAATCCCCAGGGGATCCCAAGAATCCTTCGGATACGTTCGTCCCAACCTTCAACTCTTCTTTCGAAGTTCATCGATATTGAATCAATTGAACGAACTTCTAAGATTTGTTCCACTTTTGGAAGACCTTGCGTTATGTCACCAGATCTGGATTTTTCATATATAAATGTAATTAATGTATCTCCTTCATAAAAGGTTTCTCCATAATGGCCATGGACAGTTGCTCCTGGAGTGACCAAATAGGGCTTAGCTGATCTTATAACTAAAGAGTCAACATGAACAATTAAAATTTGACCAGATTTTTTTATGCGTGATCCGTATTTCAATAGACATACATTTTCACAAAGGAATTGTCCAAGGCTAATTATTGTCCATGCCTCTTCACAAGAATCGTGATGGAGAAAACACCAATTCAAATGGAATGAATTCCAAATGATGTTACTGCATGGATCGGGATTATAAATCCTACTATTTTCATCTAGGAAACAGTATTGAAATGGAAGTACTTGAAGCACTTGTAAAATCTGTTGAAAATTTTCAAGTAAAAAATCTTTCTTTAAAAAGACTTGATTATAAGTTCTTAAATAGTAAGATGAACGAAAATTTACTATTTTAGGCACAATAGTACCTAAAGGACCCAACAAATCCCTAATTGGAGTCATGGGATCCGATTCCTTTGTCGCATTATTATATCTCGAAGTATTGAAGGGGCCAATTCGAGAACAATTGGATGATGACAAAATTATGAAAGATTGGCATTCCTTATTTCGATTCAACAACGTACCAAAAGTTCCCTGATGTTGGGGAAATGACTGAATCTTCACCTTGGAATCAAAAGGATTTCTATGGATACGATCTAATTCATTATTGGAAATCAATCCTGAACCTGCCGTATCATACCTTTTTTCGGTATACGAAATAGTGGACTTTACTAACTCAATTCGGATGAAATCACGAAGCAGATCATTTGCCCTTATTTCAACAAAAGAAGCATGAACCTTTTCTTCTATAGAACTCTTTTGTTCTTGGTCCCAAGTCAATACTAAGCAAGCCCGAACTAATTGAATACTTGTGTGAGAAATTCCTCGAATTGACTTGCCATTTCCATAAAGTATATAATTGACAATTCGAAGTTGGACATTATCTTTTTCCTGCAAGAGATCCTGAGAGAAAAGTGTTGCTAAATTTATCCCATCAGCTATTTCATATGTGACTACGGGCCGAACCAAAACAAAATACTTTTTTTTGGTAGGTGTAATGCGTTGGACATAGATCCAATTTTTCAATTTTTTTGATCCTTTAGAATTCTTTTTTCCCATTCCTGGTGGTATCAAAATGCCACTGTGCCTAGATATTTTATCCACCTCTCCAGAAAAATGAATATCTCCAGAAAAGATTTTCAGTTCCATACTCTTTCTTTTTCTCTCCACTCGGACTAATCCACCTACTCGACTTCTTGTATTTATATTTAAAGCAAGTCGTGTATCTACTCCAATGATACTATTGTTCCGGACCATTATGGGCGAAGATCCGGGTAAGATATGCACTTCCTCGGGAATGAAAAAAAATCGATCTACTTTCATTTGCATTTGGTATTTAGGACTAAATTCTTTTGTTCCTCGATACTCAATCAAATCCTCTTTTTTTACGATTGAATCTACTTCGACAATCCCATATTTAGTAATTCCCGAACTGCTTCTTCTGTATCGCGGATCATCAAAATAAGCAAGAATACTATTTCTACGTAAAATACCATTTATAGGTATTTTAATCGAAATACCAAAACAGGGTATTAGTTTCTTTTCTTGTTCTTGATCATATTGTAAGGGAATCACGAATCTATTTCTTCGCTTTTTCGCCAAGGAATTCTCTTGACGAAGATAAGTAGAAGGCTCTATGAGATTCCAATGACCCTTGGATATGATTCGATAAGGTTTTGAATAGTCAAGAATTTCCCTATCTTTTTTACCAAGAGTATCCAACAATTTATGTCTTACTTGATCATTAGTCAGTGAGAGATCAAAGATATATCTTTCTTCGAGAGAAAAAGAATTAGCATTCATTTGATCTTGATCCTTATGGAGTGAAAAAGACACTATATTGGATCTGCATAGACCTCCTGCTAATATCCATAAATGACTTGTTTTTGGTAATAAATGAACATTACTATATGGATATTCGGACGCATGATAGCCATCAGTACTCCAGTGCATTTCTCCTTCTGACTCAGAATAAATATGTTTTTGAACCCTCTCTTTAAAATGAAAAGTGGACGTTCCGGCACGAATCTCGGCAATCA